CGGATATAACCCTTTTGGTATGAATAGTTTATCGGTATGGGCATGGATGTTCTTATTTGGACATCTTGTTTGGGCTACTGGGTTTATGTTCTTAATTTCTTGGCGTGGATATTGGCAGGAATTAATTGAAACTTTAGCATGGGCTCATGAACGCACACCTTTGGCTAATTTGATTCGATGGAGAGATAAACCAGTGGCTCTATCCATTGTGCAAGCGAGATTGGTTGGATTAGCCCACTTTTCTGTAGGTTATATATTCACTTACGCAGCTTTCTTGATTGCCTCCACATCAGGCAAATTTGGTTAATTCATTTTTTTTTAATACGTTTTATCATCGACAATCTAATTTTGTTCGATAGAGAAGGTGGACCACCTTCTTATATTTCCACATCTAGGATTCGACTTGTATCATTGATAATAATAGGAACTGAACCATTATGGCAAGGAAAGGTTTGATTCAGAGGGAGAAGAAGAGGCAGAGATTAGAACAGAAATATCATTTGATTCGTCGATCTTCAAAAAAGGAAATCAAAAAAGTTTCGTCGTTGAGTGATAAATGGGAAATTCATGGAAAATTACAATCCCCACCACGTAATAGTGCACCTACACGTCTTCATCGACGTTGTTTTTCGACCGGAAGACCGAGAGCTAACTATCGAGACTTTGGGTTATCCGGACACATACTTCGTGAAATGGTTCATGCATGTTTGTTACCAGGTGCAACAAGATCAAGTTGGTAAGGATCAAACTATACCTTCCTCTTTCTATTGATCTCTATGATCATCGATCATAGAGAGCCCCCTTTACCATTCTGTATAAATGGGATATTCTATTTGTATGGATATGGTAGAGGGGCACATCCAATCCTCGGTTGTCCATTAGTTCCCATCTCTTCTCTTCAACGCGGGGTAGAGCAGCTTGGTAGCTCGCAAGGCTCATAACCTTGAGGTCACGGGTTCAAATCCTGTCTCCGCAATATCAATCGTTTTTTGTCAAAAAAAAATTTAGGTCTGACTCTGTTAATGTTAACTAGCCATTAATTACTATTTCTCTTTTTGGATCGGAGGAAAAGAAGTAGGAAGAGAAGATAGAACCACTACACTATCGTAGTAAACTCTACCGAATTATTTATCCTATTCCATTAATTCACTATAGGCGGATAGCGGGAATCGAACCCGCATCTTCTCCTTGGCAAAGAGAAATTTTACCATTCGACCATATCCGCGTTTTTTGTTCCTGATAAGCCCGTATATGTCTCCACATATATGATATCATGTCTGGATCATTATTGTGCAGGGACGGATACGGATACTATCTTCAGAACGATTCCAATTGTCTAATTAATATATAACATATAAAATATAATATAACAATAGAATTTTTTGTTTATTCAAGAAGTTGGACTTTGACCCCCCAATTTTTTGATTTATTTTCCTTTTCGGGATTCATTTTTATCTTATATTTATTATGTTATGGAATTTTAATGCGTCTCACAACCCGAAGGGATTCTAGGGGGTCATTTCTTTTTTTGATCTGGAAAATACTGAATTGGTTCAAGAGATAAGAGAATTAAGGATAGCTACTAGAAAGACTAATCCAATCCATAATGATGTACCGGAAAAGACAACATTTTTGTTACTTGACCAACCGTCAGAAGAAGCAAATACAACGGGTACACTAATCAATAAGATTGATGAAGTAGCAATTAATGCAAAAACAGCCAATTGGAAAGCAATAGTCATACTTCTAATCCTCCAAGCTACCAATAAATAAACTATACCATTTGATCCCTCTCTCATACAAAAAAAAAATTGTAATAAAATACATCATAGAGGGATTTGACCATGAACCCATGGATCCTGTAGGACTTATTACCACTTTATTCGGACATGGAGTCGGGGCCGTTTTTATTTACTTCACAAACATACATGCCGGCTCATGCATCCATATATACAAATATATATATTCACACCCCGGCTGTTTCTACCTACGGATAATGGTGGTATCAACTCATACGACCATGTTCTATTCTGGAGAATACAAATAAAATAAAATGGAGATTGTTTTCGGAGAGATGGCTGAGTGGTTGATAGCTCCGGTCTTGAAAACCGGTATAGTTCTTTATTCAGAACTATCGAGGGTTCGAATCCCTCTCTCTCCTTTTACTCGTTGAATCTATTTTATTTCTTTATTTGTTATTGGTTTCCCCCGGCTCGGCTAGGAGGGCTAGCCGAGCCAAAAAACAATAGATATAACTGAGTTAAAAAAAGTAATACTTTGAAGTATCACTTGATCCCAATTCTAATACGTATGATGGAATCAAATGGATTCCTACTTCAGGCATTTGATCTTATGTCTCAGTTAAGAGGGGTCATGAAAAGAACAGGTTCCAAATCACGATCAATTCCTTTTTCAAATCCTGCTGCAGCTGCGCGGGCCCTTCCCGCATGCCACAAATGACCCACGAATAGGAAGAATCCTAGAACAAAATGAGAGGTAG